GTTCGCGGATAATATTACTAATTTCATCAGCTCGAAGGGTTCCCATTAGTATCTCTTTTTTATTTTTCGGAAGGAAAAGAAAAAAAACACCTAAACTTTAAACTAGATTAAAAAGGCTAATCAATTATTTCTTCCACGGACCGGAGGATATCAATATTAGCACTGATGGTACGAAAATGTAATTCGCTATTCAAACAACTATTCAGAGTTCCTAGAGCTCTTTGTAAAGCTTGTTGGAAAACTTGCTGTCGTACCTGATTAACCACTCTTTGTTGTTCAAAAAAAAGAGTTTCATTTTTGTAATTTTCTAATTGTTCCAAACTATCGCAAGTAGCATTAATCAAATTTATTTTCTCTCTTTCTATCTCAGAGTATCCATTCAGTCGATACTCATCTGCTTCCATTTCCACTTTACGTAATCGAGCCCGCGCTCTTTCGAGCTGTTCAACGGCCCCTCTACGTAATTCTTCTGAATTTCGAATAGTACTCAAGATCCTTTGTTTTCGCTTATCTAATAAATCATTTAATGAAAGTAGATTATCTTTACATTCATTTCACAACTCTCATATCTCTTCCCGAACCAAACATGAATCTTTTGATTCATTTGGCTCTCACGCTCAATTGTTTCTTTCCTTTGATGGACATTCCCATATCTTTGAATGGAATGAACCTATCCTCTCTTGAGCCTATCCTCTCTTTTCTGTTCGTATTCAAAGATATCGAAACTGATCTAACATCAGAATATTAGGATAGTAGGACTCTTCAGACCAGACAAAAAATAAAAAATTGTCAGCAAAGTTGTTTCTTTATTTGTTCTTTATTCACAAACTTTTTTTTTTTCATCCAAAAAATTAAAAAAATTTATCTTTTTTATACAATACATAGGTCGTCGATTTGGCAGTGGATAAAAAAAGGGGTGGGGGAAGATACCCATCTTTCCTGTACCTGTAAATGGTTCAAATAAATTTATCCATATGAGTGTTATACATCGGATAAATTCCCAATTATTTATTTTTTTTATCATTTTTTTTTTTGCGGTATTTCGGTACTAATGTAGCGGTAGAAAGAGTACCACGGTATGCTGTGCCTGGACTTCAAACAATTTATCTTTAACCATGTAAAAGACCTCAACATTATTGGTTGATAGAGAATCAAAGTTCATTTACCAATTAGTCACGAAATGCTATGGTTCTTAGATATGATTTCTGAATAAAATCCAATTACGAAGTAATTCGTCGAGATTGTGCACCCTTTTTCCTATTTACGCAAATAAAAAAAAGAATACATAAATATAAAGAAAGTGCAGCCGGCGAAATCCAACCTATTCTTGAAATACACAACTCGCACACACTCCCTTTCCAAAAAAAATCAATATACCCAGCACAACGCTTAGATTTATTGGATTTGTTGCTAAAATATCGGTATTAAACTCGAAACTCCCAGCGGATGGCCAGTGCCCCACGGAAACAAAGGAATCGGTTATATTTTTCATATGCTCTCCTCTTATAGATAGGACTAACAAAGAACAGAGTTCTTTTTGTATCACTCCACTCGCCTCCCCCCTTTTTTTTATCAATTTTTTTGTTCCATTTCTTATTTTTAATGGAATTTTACTAAACTAAGAACGAAAGGGAAGAAAGCGAGTGGATCCGCTAATTCCTTATCCTCAAATCAGTCCCTCCCAAAGTATTGTTTCGACAAACAAAAAATAAATAATTAAATAAATATAGGAGTAAAATTCGAAGGAGCAAAGGGAAACTCCCAGTTAATAAAATAAGAAAAAAGATAGGTCCCCCTTTTTTTACATTTTGATTCTACGATAAAATTAAACAAAAGGATTTGCAAATAAAAGAGCTAATGCCACGACCAGTCCATAAATTGTTAAAGCTTCCATAAAAGCCAGACTAAGCAATAAAGTACCTCGTATTTTACCCTCTGCTTCTGGTTGTCTCGCAATACCTTCTACAGCTTGGCCCGCAGCAGTACCTTGACCAATCCCAGGTCCAATAGAAGCAAGCCCCACAGCCAATCCAGCAGCAATAACGGAAGCAGCAGAAATAAGTGGATTCATGGTAATTTCCTCGCAAAAAAAAAAAGAAATGGTTAATGATACAACCAACCAATGAATTACTACTTAATCTTTATCCACTTCTTTTTCTACTTTTACTATTTACTTTACTATACTACCTTTTTACTTACTTCTTTTCTTTTTTTTTTTTTTTGATACTTATCACTAAAATCTATCGGGTCGAAGTAGCTAAAAACTCCAACAGAATATTACTTAATTTTTAGAACTACTTCCATATACCGTTTTTCCTTTCTTTCTACCCATGATGGAGTTTTATGTAAATAGATACATACGGTTTTAGCCATTGTGTTTTCTTGTTTAGAAACTCTTATATTCTTTCATTCAATTAACAATCACAGAAAAAATAGAAAAAGGACTGATATTTGAATCTATATAAATTCTAAATGAAGTGGGCTATAAAAAAAGAGATAGGGATAATTCCTATCTAACTAGTAAATAACATATACTTTTTTTCTTCCATAACGTAAACCACCTGCACTTTATTATTCTATTAATATTAAATCGTATTCTGTACATATATCTAGTAGGACCCCCCACCCAATCCTTTTTTCTCTTAAAAACTCTGCAATATCATCTATCTTTCTTCATATATACAATACTACAATACATATATTAGCTATTTTCATTTTCTTCTCCAACCCTGTGGATTATATTGAACCCTGCATTGCTTTAATTGGGATAAGCTTAAAAAACTATTTCGAAAGTTAGTCAATGATAACCCTCCATGGATTCACCTATATAAGCCGCAGCCAAAGTTGAAAAAATAAGAGCTTGAATACCACTTGTAAATAATCCAAGAAACATGACAGGTATAGGAACTACTGAAGGCACTAAAGAAACAAGAACAACAACTACTAATTCATCAGCCAATATATTCCCGAAAAGTCGAAAACTAAGAGATAAAGGCTTTGTAAAATCTTCTAGGATATTAATTGGTAAAAGTATTGGAGTTGGTTGAATGTATTTACCGAAATATCCCAATCCTTTTTTGCTAAGACCCGCATAGAAATATGCCACTGACGTGGGTAAAGCTAAAGCAACAGTAGTATTTATATCATTCGTGGGCGCAGCTAACTCCCCATGAGGTAACTTTATGATTTTCCAAGGTAAAAGAGCACCTGACCAGTTAGAAACAAAAATAAATAGGAACATCGTTCCAATAAATGGAACCCAAGGACCATACTCCTCTCCAATCTGAGTTTTGCTCAAGTCTCGAATAAATTCAAGGACATATTCGAAGAAATTCTGCCCGTCGGTCGGAATGGTTTGTGGATTCCGAACAGCTATGATGGCTGAACCTAATAAAATAGCAATTACAACCCAAGAAGTGATAAGCACTTGGGCATGAATTTGTAAACCTCCTATTTCCCAATAGAAATGTTGGCCTACTTCTACACCTGACATATCGTATAACCCTTTGAGTGTTTTAATGGAACATAGTATAACATTCATATTGCCCTATAATAGAAATCGAACTTAAAAAAGGAATTATTTTGATTCAACCATATCTTTCTCAATTCATCTACCTTCATTCATGAATAGGAATCATACATTATATTTAGGATACCAAGAAATTACATAAAAAAAATACCAATCATTTTTTATTCAATATTCAAAACATAGTTCAAAAATGCAAACCAAAATAATAAACAATCAAAGAAATCCATGGAGTTCAACAAAAAGGAACTAATCTTCTTCTTCTTTTTCTTAACTATTAAATTATAAGATAATCAACCTTTTTTTATATAACTATTTCGGCCCTCCAAAATTGCGGATACTAATTTGGTAAGAATCAATCGAATCGATGCTATAGCATCATCGTTGGCCGGAATAGAAATATCTGCAAGATCTGGGTCACAATTTGTATCGATTAAACAAATCGTCGGAATGCCCAAAATGACACATTCTCGAAGAACCATATATTCTTCTTGCTGATCAACGATAATTACAATATCGGGCAATCCCGTCATATATTTGATCCCACCCAGATATGTTTGCAAGGTGGATAACTTTCTCTTCAACATTGCTGCATCTCCTTTTGGGAGACGGGCGAGTTTCCCCATTTTTTGTTCCGCTCTTAAGTCCCTGAACTTCTGAAGTCTTGTTTCTGTAGTAGACCAATTTGTTAACATACCACCAAGCCATTTTTTATTAACATAATGACATCGAGCCCTTATTGCTGCTGATGCTACTAAATCCGCTGCTTTATTTTTGGTGCCAACGATTAAGAAGTTTTTTCCCATACTTGCTGCATCAAAAACTAAATCGCAGGCTTCTGATAAAAAACGAGCAGTTATAGTAAGATTTGTAATATGAATACCTTTACGCTTTGCAGAGATGTAAGGAGCCATTCTAGGATTCCATTTCTTAGTACCATGACCAAAATGAACTCCTGCTTCCATCATCTCTTCCAAATTTATGTTCCAATATCGTCTTCCCATTTTGCCACACTTTCTCTTTTTTTTTTAGAGATTCAGTAACCTGTGAAATAAATAATTGTTCCGACGGAACCTTATACCAGGATTGACCATTGATCTACGACCAAAATCATGAATTTATTTTCATTCTTTATTTTTCGTTGATTACCAAATCCATAATCGGACCAGAGAATTCAAGTAAAAAGAATGAACCTCTTGTTAGGAATTACTAAATCATGTATCATGTAAATGATTGGTCTGATGTCCCATGGAAATAGTTCGGGACGCAAGAACAAAAAAAATTATCAAAATTCTCTATAGTGTAACAAAATATCTCTCATCTCCAATTCGAATAGATTCTTCCTTTTTATTTTAAAATGAATGTTTTTATCTTGCTTTGAACGATGTACTAATTTTTTGAATCCAGTACCAACCGGTATAATCCCCCCCAGAACAACGTTCTCTTTCAGCCCTTTCAACCAATCAATACGACCTCGTAGAGCAGCTTTTGCTAAAACTCGAGCAGTTTCTTGAAAACTCGCTTCGGATATGAAACTTTGAGTATTCAGAGATGACTTCGTTATTCCCAATAAGATTGCCCGATAACAGATCGCTTCGTCCAAAACACGCCCTGCTCGCTCTGCTCGCAACAATCCAATCAGTTCCCTAGGTGAAAACACATTAGACATTCCATCTTCTGAAACCAACACTTTTGATGTTACTTGACGTACAATAATCTCTATATGTCTATTATGGATCTGTACCCCCTGGGATCGATAAACCTTTTGGATCTTATTAACCAAAGAGATACGACTTTGTGCTATGGTTAGTTCAGCTCCAATCAAGAATCCCCAGGGTATCCCAAGAAGCCTTCGGCTACGTTCGTCCCAACCTTCAACTCTCCTTTTGAGGTTCATCGATATTGAATCAATTGAACGAACTTCTAAGATTTGTTCCACTTTTGGAAGACCTTGCGTGATATCGCCGGATCTCGATTTTTCATATATAAATGTAATTAATGTATCTCTTTCATAAAAGGTTTCCCCATAATGGCCATGAACAGTTGCTCCCGGAGTGACCAAATAGGGCTTAGCTGATCTTATAACTAAAGAGTCAACATGAACAATGAAAATTTTACCAGATTTTTTTATGCGTGATCCGTATTTCAATAGACATAAATTTTCACAAAGAAATAGGCCAAGGCTAATTATTGTCCATGCCTCTTCACAATAATCGTGATGGAGAAAACACCAATTAAAATGGAATAAATTCCAAATGATGTTACTACACGGATCGGGATTATAAATCCTACTATTTTCATCTAGGAAACAGTATTGAAATTGAAGTACTTGGAAAGTCTGTTGAAAATTGTCAAGTAACAAATAGTTCTTTAAAAAGATTTGATTATAAGTTATTAAATAGTAAGATAAACAAGGATTCGCTATTTTAAATACAATAGTACCTAAGGGACCCAACAAATCCCTAATTGGATTCATGGGATCCGATTCTTTTGTCGCATTATTATATCTCGAAGTATTAAAGGGGCCAATTCGAGAACAATTGGATGATGACAAAATTCGGAAAGATTGGCATTCCTTATTTCGATTCAACAACGTACCAAGAGTTCCCTGATGTTGGGGAAATGATTGAGTCTTTGTCTTGGAATTAAAAGGATTTATATTGGTACGATCTAATCCAATATTGTAAATCAATCCTGAACTTGACGTATCATACTTTTTTACGGTATACGAAATAGTGGACTTTACTAACTCAATTCTGATGAAATCACGAAGCAGATCATTTGCCCTTATTTCAACAAAGGAAGCATGAACCTCTTCTTTTATAAAACCTCTTTTTTCTTGGTCCCAATTCAATACTAAGCAAGCCCGAACTAATTGAATACTTGTGTGAGAAATTCCTCGAATTGACTTGCTATTTCCATAAAGTATATAATTGACAATTCGAAGTTGTACATTATCCTTTTCCTGCAAGAGATCCTGAGGAAAAAGTGTTGCTAAATTTATCCCATCGGATATTTCATATGGGACTACGGGCCGAACCAAAACAAAATACTTTTTTTTTATAGGTGTGATCCGTTGAACATAGATCCAATTTTTAAATTTTTTTGATCCCTTATAATTTTTATTTTCCATTCCTGGTGGTATCAAAATGCCGCCGTGCCTAGATATTTTATCCGCCTCTCCAGGAAAATGAATATCTCCAGAAAAAATTTTCAGTTCAATACTCCTTTTTTTTCTCTCCACTCGGACTAATCCACCTACTCGGCTTCTTGTATTTATATTTAAAGCAAGTCGTGTATCTACTCCAACGATACTATTGTTTCGGACCATTATGGGCGAAGATACGGGGAAGATATGCACTTCCTCGGGAATGAAAAAAAATCGATCTACTCTCATTTGCATTTGGTATTTCAGACTAAATTCTTTTGCTCCTCGATACTCAATCAAATCCTCTTTTTTTACGATTGAATCTACTTCGACAATCCCATATTTAGTAATTCCCGAACTGCTTCTTCTGTATCGCGGATCATCAAAATAAGCAAGAATACTATTTTTACGTAAAATACCATTTATAGGTATTTTAATAGAAATACAAAAAGAGGGTATTAGTTTCTTTTCTCGTTCTTGATCATATTGTAAGGGAATCACGAATCTATTTCTTCGCTTTTTCGCCAAGGAATCATCGGAATTCTCTTGACAAATAGAGGGATCTATGAGATTCCAATGACCATTGGATATGATTCGATAAGGTTTTGAATACTCAAAAATTTTCCCATCCTTTTTACTTTTACCAAAAAATTTATGTCTTACTTGATCATTAGTCAAATCAAAGATATTTCTTTCTTCGACAGAAAAAGAATTAGAATTCATTTGATCTTGATCCTTGTGGAGTGAAAAAGACACTATACTGGATCTGCATAGACCTCCTGCTAATATCCATAAATGACTTGTTTTTGGTACTAGATGAACATTA